ACAAAGAAGGAATCCATAAAAACTTGGGATCCGACACCATGATAAAATACTACCCTCATGATTAGACCATGTCCCTGAGATTTGATAAAAGAAAGGTGCATTAGCGGTTAATACGTTGTAATTGGATAAGTTATTAGGAATATGACGGAACGAAAGACCAAGGAAAGAAAGAAGAATGCACCAAAATGCAGGTGCTGCACCAAACGCAGGCGGTTGTTTCTTGTTGTAAGTGAATGCAATGAAAAGACCCGGAAATAACGAATAATGAAACAATTCATATATTGACATTTCGTGCTCATTTCATAATTGCTGCTTTGTTATTCCCATCATCCGGTAACCATAAGATGATCCACAAGAAAGGTGACAGGATTCGAACCTATGGCCGGGTTAGCACCCCTCGTCGCCTCTGTACCCAAAACAGATGCGCTGCGCTACCCAGCACGTAACCTTGTCACCCCTACCCCTCTTCTGGTTATGCCATTACCAATCGCGGGTAACCCCCGGGCCGGCCGCCCCTGACCTAATAAGAACGATTATCCTATTGACTAAACAAGAAGCAGCTTACTTACTTTTCGAGCGATAGTTCCACGATCCCGACAAGAGATTTTGAGGATGTCATGCCTGAGTGTCGAAGACCCTTACGCCGAGAAGGCCGGTGGACCATAAGATAGAGCTGGAACCGGAGGCTTTGCGCCGCCCCCCTGAACTATCAGAGCTAAGGAAGCAACTCAAGGAGCTGATCGATGCCGCATCTTCTGGTCTTGTTTCCTTTCGGACGTGCAGGCGGATCCTATCTCCTTCCTTCTTTTGTTCTGGTTCCCGTGCGTGTAGGAGGTCTTTTTTTAGCGTTGGGTTTGTTATCAAGGCAAGGGGAGTGTGCTTTTACGCTCTTTCTACGGCCGGCATGCTTGCTTTAACTTAACTCTATCGACAGCATTTTTGGTGTCAAGACCAGTAGCAGCAGCAGCGTCGGTTAAGGCTCGTTCCGAAAGAGATATCTGTAGAGCGGTTCCAGTCCCTTTTTGGAGGCTCCGTAGGGTCAGCAGAGTTACCCTCCACTCAGCCATGTAAAACACGGTTTCGTATACCCTTAATTCTGAAATTAGTGTGACTTTTTTGGGCTCCTCGTGGAAAGCTTTGCGGTTAATAATCGAATAAGTAAGCCAATGCTTTAGAGCTCTTTAGTTCATCTCGGTAGAACAAGGAAAAAGCCTATGTGTTGGGCCACAGGAGCGCACATTAATTACCAATCAGCTGCTTTTCATTAAAGGAAGGGCATGAAAAAATCTACTATGATATTATTTCGCGGTCCTGATTGAATGAATCAACTATTCAATTTCATAGTGAATTTCTCCATCGGCTATACGGCATCTATTTTTCAAGTGCGAGAGATTGCCGGGGTCACACTTTTTATTCTTTGAAAGATGGGAACGGGGGATCAACTCAATAATCATTGATAATAATGGCATTTCACTTCTGCGGCCTGTAACACATGGTTAGCGCCCCTCCTTAAGTCTCTTTCTTCGTTCGTAATCAAGCCGAAGGGAAGAATGTGGACAGATGGAACCAAAGCGAGCAGGACCAGTACCCTTAGTTGTTCTATACCTTGGAGGAGAAGGGTTCAAGTACCCATTCGGGGATTAAGTTTATTATTACCCCCCAAAAAAATTAAACTCTAACAGCTAGGTTTCGAGAGGGCTATATCTATCTCCGGAACAGGGGAAGAAAGGGAGGAAGGAATTATATTCTTTACAGCCCTTTCCAGACCTTATGTGATTTCGGTTAGCTTTTTGGTAGGAAGGGCGGTTGTAGAGTTGCTAGAGGTCCTTCGCGTCACTCTACTGTTTGTTTTCCAGGCCCTCTGATTTCCCTTTGCTTTCTTTATTACTTATCGCACGTGCCCAGCCTCAACGTCACTTCCCAAACCAAAACCGCCTTTCCCAGATCTATGAAAGGTGAAACATTGAAGGTCCACAACAGGTAACATAAATGAACAAGTTTCTTTTTGGGCGTATAGATACATTACTTCATTGTTCTATGAGGCGTTGCACTAAGCACATACTCGGATAGGGTCGCGAAGTGCAAAGATCCGGTCTTTGACAACCGTCGTAAGGACAACAAAACCTATACTTATGTGTGTTCGACACTATAACTATAGGCGGGATCTGTTGTAGGATGAGCGCCGAGCGCCGTTCCGCTCGATTAGGCGAATGCGAGTGAGGGATAAGCTTTCCCCGTTCGCTAGGAGGTTCTGAAAGAAAGAGTTCGGGCAGAAATAGATGGTGAAAGCCCCTTTCTATTCTATTATATTAGTAAAGCGCGCTCCCCATATCATTCATTATTAAAGATTAAAGCGAAAGCGACAACGTGTCACCCTAACCTTAAAATCGATAAACGGGAATGCGCTACCTAATAATGAGCAATGCTGGTAACAGCAAATGGTTCCTAACCTCATAAAAATCAGAGTACGGCATATCCGACTATCCGGCAACACGCTTGGATAAGTAACGCGATGAACCGTACCTGTATCTCTAGGCGCTATGATGTCTTATTATGTGGATCATGTCTTGCTTGAGGGTTCCAAACCCCGCCCTTCTCTAATAGGGGAAAGTACAGACCGGATATACGAGCGCCATTCTTCAGATGGATCGCTGTTCGATAGTTATTGTAGCCGGGATAAGCAGGCACGAACTTCCGTATAGCGCCCTAGTTTTTTTGTACAAGTAGCTAAGGAGGTACGATTTCCTTCAAACTTGTGAAAGAATACTTGCTGCGCACCTGCGCGCCTTTCAAGTCAAACGGAGATTACCAGTTCCGGAGGGACCAACGATTGTACTTCTAGGGACATAGCCTAAGGCCACGGCTTTTGTGAGTGTTCAGCACAATACGGTACGGTATGCCACCAGCATAAATGAGGCACACAAGAGCCACCGGCACGAGAAAGATTAAATACCAGCCTGGAAGTGATTCGCTAAGTCGGGTTTTCCAGCGGCCGCCTATTGTAGAATCGTCGATAACCTGGCTGCCACTATCATGTGTGTAAAGACTTACTGTATAGGCATACTGGAAACCGTTTGGCAAGTCAAGGTACCCTGAAATCCGCTCCTTAGCTATAACGTTCCAGAGTCTAACAAATCCAGAGTACCTTAACTTGCGGTTGCCGCACAAAGCAGGTCACCTTAACCAGTCATACCCATTTATGGAGATTCGGGATCTGAAGAGCTCAAATTAAAGCCTTGAAAGAAGTAGCTACTCCTACTGCAATAGTGAGCTTCTTTTAAGCCAGCCCACAAAAGAATAATTCCACCTCGACTTCCCTCTACCAGAGAATCCATGAATTCTGGGCACCTGCAGTAGCTGCAGGGATGGGAAAGACAAATAACCAGCCAACTATATATGCCTTAAAGATACTTTACCTTTCCTCACGGAAAGCCTTACTCTAACAAGTAAGCAAGTCCCTCCCTCTCCCTCTCCCTAACGGTCTTTTAAGTAAACTCCCTTAGAATTAACGAGATCTAGAGTCTTGGATGAATCCTGGGTCGATCAACCCCGATGGCTTAACAGCCCAGTGAATAACCTGATTCAGAGAGATAACCAGACACTCGCCCGGGGAGTACCAAATGCGGAAGCAGTTCCAGTCCCAGCTGCTGAGGTGGCGTAGTGACAGGTGGGAGCAATAACAACAGAAGCTGCGGAAGATCCTGCAGTAGTATATTCGGTTCTTTGCGGTGGAATAGATTCGAGCGTCCGGGCCAGAGAAAATGGGCGTTGACTTAGTTGCTTTTGCAGTCGATTCTAATCCCGATGTTGATCCGACGCAACTTACCGGTGATAGTCGCAGCACCAAGAGCTTTCAAGGGAGGCAGACATGTATAGATAGTGGCATACCTTCTGGATCGAGGGTCCCACCCGGCAAACACCATACAGGCAAAATACCCGCGGGGGAAAGAAAGCATTTACTTTTCTAGTTAGAGACCAACGTTTTGGGGCTAACGTGGGATCCGCTCAGGGACCTACTTGGTTTAGGTAACACTGGAGAAGGTCATTTTTGGAGGGGTCGGAAGAACGGGTTTAAAAGAAATATATATATATATTATTAGTTTGGTTTTTATGCAAAAAAGACAAAACGGGATTGGATTTCCACTCAGAAGGAAGGAAGGTTAAATACCTTTGACAGGGTTGTATTTTTGGGATGGTGTTCAAACTCCCGAAATGAACCATTACAGCTGGCGTCGACCAGCTTTGCGATACGTACGGACACGAAGAAGAACGCAGGCAGCGGAAATGCAAAAGAGAAGAGCAAAGATTCCCGACCCTTATTGACTCAACCACAAATCTGTTGAATGAAGGTAGCTTGCTTACTCTCAGCCACTAGTTAGAAGGAAATCCCTTTACTTTCTTTCAGAACCTTATGCAGTACAGAAAGCAAGTGAGGCGGGCTAAGATTCCATTCGAAGTAAGGTAACAAGATTCGATGTTGCACCACCTTCAACTCGATCCGGAGTTTTTCGAGAAAAGGTCCCATCCTGCAATATCATGATTGGGTCGACCAGGCCAGATCATGAGTGAAATATCATGATCGAGTCGACCAGGCCAGATCATGAGTGAATAGAAAATCGAAAACGTACATAGCTGTTCCAGCCGAAATACTTGGAATAATTCTACCACTTCTACTAGGAGTAGCCTTTTTAGTGCTAGCTGAACGTAAAGTAATGGCTTTTGTGCAACGTCGAAAGGGTCCTGATGTAGTGGGAGCGTTCGGATTGTTACAACCTCTAGCGGATGGTTTGAAATTGATTCTAAAAGAACCTATTTCACCAAGTAGTGCTAATTTCTCCCTTTTTAGAATGGCTCCAGTGACTACATTTATGTTAAGTCTGGTTGCTCGGGCCGTTGTACCTTTTGATTATGGTATGGTATTGTCAGATTCGAACATAGGGCTACTTTATTTGTTTGCCATATCTTCGCTAGGTGTTTATGGAATTATTATAGCAGGTTGGTCTAGTAATTAGGGGGCGGCCGTTCGGTCGCCTATGATACTAGGACCAATAGGTCAAAAATAGGTTTGTGCCGCAGGTGTTGAACGATCTACTCTACACAGGTGTGGGCTTACAGGGCTAGGGCTCATAAACCCTTTCTTTCATTCATCAATAGGGCCCTGGTCGGTCACTTTTCGGATCGATAAGTGGAAGTCATAAAAAAGAGATGTTTCTCTTCGCACCTCAGATCAAGAGGAAGGGTAGCTTGTCAAGCTGGCCTATATATATTAAAAAAAAAAAAAGATTCGCTGTCTTTTAACCGGCTGTTCTTCTTTGTCAACGCCTACTAAGGACCTATAGGTTCGCCTACTTGACTTATGAAAGATAATGAGAATGGGTTATTCACAAAGGAAAAGGCGCTACTTAGCCCTACTTTTTTAGAAGTAAGCGGCTGAGTTAGCCTACTATACAATACATTAGTAGGGTATATATAGTAGGCGAGCGAGTTAGCGAAGACGCTTAGGCTAATAGATAAGAGAGCGTCGGCGCGTAGCCTTCATTCTACTACGCTACGAAAAGGTTACGAAGTCACTTAGCTCGACGTTAGGAGAGTCAAGGGGGGAACACCATATCTACATAGAAGAACCGCTGTTCGCTGACTTTCTAAGGTCTAAACCTTTCGCTCCCCGGCGCAAAGCCGCTTCGCACCACTGATAGACTACTTAAGATTAAATTCAAAAGGCGCCATACTTAGTTGACTGACAATGACAAAGGCTTGCGAAACTAAGTAGGGCCTGAGGCCCCCTGCGAATCCGTAAATCTGAGGAGCATGCCGCAACAAAAGGATGGTCCCCTATGTATTTCATTCTTTCCGGAAGGGAAAAAAAAAGAAGTACCCCCATCATGGTGAACCTCTCCTTGTGATCGGGATGAGGTAGATGCCTCCCAGCCGGGGGGGCGGATCGAATCGGAGTTTCCTTAGGTAGCCACCGACCTACAGTTATCCTTAAACTTCCGTGCTTGGTGGAGAAGAAGCGAACAAAGGTACGCTCGCTTGCTGTCTTGTTCTCTGCCGCGAACTGGGATCGCTCGCCAGCTAGGTCAGATTGGAGCTACTTTTTTTTTGAGAACATATTACCCATATTCGGGGACAAGGGGCGGAACGACCTCTCGATCTACTTACTGCAGCCCGGGAATAAAAACGTCGTCTAGGCGTTCCCTGTTGCTCCGATCTCCCCTACGCCTAGGACGTTGTCTGGGCCAAGAGCCATAGTTAGTTGCTGTTTCCATTTGGTTGTTTTTTTTCTTGTTGTTGATACCGGCAAGACCCAGCCAGATGATGTCTGCTGGTTGGTAGTGAGAAGACTCTTAGTACCTGCATACCCAAAAGGGGGCGCTGATTAAAAAACAATCATTTTATTTAATTTCTTGCTCCCCCTTAGCAGAGGGAAAGGAGTCTATCTATCTGCCTAGCTTAGGTAGATTTCCTCCAACGCAATCCACAGAAATTCCACGAATCCCTTGGTGGATAAGTCCGACGACTCAGCAGCAGTGCGGAATTGAGTTTCTTGTCTGGTGGATCTGATCGGGGGCAATACATACCAAAAGGTTCGAAGAAGGAACGCGCATAAGAGTATATAACCAACTCACCCTTCTGTATAACCTATTCACATTAGTGAAGCGGCTGGGTGCATAAGGGAAGTCAACCTACGAGCACCGAAGAGCATAGTAGTATTGCTGCCCCTCTCTAAGTAAAGGTAAAGTCTCTCCCTCAGCTAGAGTGTAAGGAAATTGGTTCAATTGCATTGCCTCTACTACCAGCGGCCTGAGTTCCCCACGCTCCGATCACCAGCACTTAGTTCCTCTTGACTATGCAATTCCCTCAGCTTGATAAGCCTACATCTTATAGACCGAGGGACTACCATAACCAAGCCTTTCAGGACTTCGATCAAGATAGGGAGTTCGCCCCAGAATAAAAATTTTTTAAAAATGCGCGAAAGCATGCGAAGAAAGAAAGCAACAAGCGAGAAAAGCCCGGGCATATAGTATAACTATAGCCCGAGTTCCAAACCTATCTTACTAATAATATAATAATAAAGGGCGGGTTTCAGTCTTGAAGTCTGTCTTCTTCAATGGATAAGATTCAAAGGGAGTTTACTTGCTTACTTGTTAGAGTAAGGGAGTTTCACTTACTCGACTGTTAGGGAGAGGGAGTTTTACTTTTTTTCCAACGGTCCGAAATCTTTCAAAAATTCATAGAGTTCAGAAGCTTAGTGGAGAATGAAACTTATAAAGTCAAGGCAAAGAAAGCCATGTTTGAGGACAGACTCTGGAGGGGAATACACATCACAGGAGTTGGTGCTTACTTGAAAAGCACGGGATTCGGAGACAGTTTGCAACAAATCTCCATTACTGTTGGAAACAAAGGTCATTGCTCAGAGAACATGGGGATGGAAATCAGTGGATTCGTATTTGCATTTGCCAACAAGAATAGAGTCTCCATTTCGGTCATTTGATTGAGATGAAAGGCTTTAATTGCTCCTTTCCCTCCCGGTCAACATCGTTGGTGCTCTCTAGATTCGCGAATTCTAGTACCAATCTCAGCTATTGGGGAATCCTTTCTCGTTGCGCTGAGAGCCGAGAGGAAATAGATGAGTTTAGAGAACATAGCCGGCCGCTTATAAGTAGATGGACGTACCAGAAAATATGACTCTCCTAAAGTGGATCAATTCGACATTACGCGGTGAAATCTCTTTCTTCTGGGTGGAATAATCCACTTTTTAAGGCCCCAGAATGGTAAAATCTTACTAAGACCAAACATCCTTCTCGCAAAGCTCGAGTGCTTTTGGCTCCTTTCTTTACGGCCGCAGGGCCCGCCACAAAAAAGTGCGGAAATGCTGGGACCCAGAATTCAAAAACAAGTTCTGAAATTAAGTAGCTTGACTCGCAAAAGGCGACGAAGTAAGGGCGCTCGGAAGAAGAGGTGCCCGCGCGGAGGCGGGGTGCAGTAAACCACAAAGCGGGGCTACAAAGTCTCAATTGATTGAATATAAGGACATTAGGTTATGAAATAAACGAAGTGAAGAAGTTACGCACCGCCGGGTAAAAGAATCGTTTGAAACGAATGCATTCTTCCTTGATAGCTTTGCTACGTGAAAGAAAGAGAGTTTTGAAAGAAAGTTTCCGTGTGGAAATCTAATAGAATGGATTGAAATCCGTGGATTCTAACGAGCTGCCGGAACGGTAGAATCTCTTCTCGAGTCGCCGACCATTACTACAGTTGGGAAAGACCATTCCTATCTGGAGCACTATAAATTGACTTTCCTTTGCACCGAGAAAGAGATGGATTTGAATTCATTACGTAACTGTTCTTGATCGCCGAGCTATGATGGAATGACATTGCAAGCCTTCTGCCTCCCAAAACGAATATTGCGAAAGCTTTCCGAGTATAAGGACGTGCCAGAAAATAAGCTCCATCCGGGTGGAGAAATAGCCCAATTCGTAGAATATGGCTAGTCCACTTTGACTCATAAAGATGTATATGGATCGGCTTCCACTAGTAACTCTTTCCGTTGCGTCGAGGGATGATAGTATGATCTGACCATCCTGTTATCGATTCGACGAAAGCACTCCCCTCTCTATTGTTCGAGCTACTTCATCGCTTTTCCCCTTGGCTTTGACTCTTTGGTCTGCCTGTCTGTAACCAATGCCTGGATGACTGTCTTGGCTTTCTGTCTCGACTCTCTTCCTTCCTGCTGTCTTGGTGAAGCCTTTAAACAAGGGTGGTCTCGGTTCTTTGCTTGGTTGATTGAATATCTCTTTCCTTGCCTCCCCTTAGTCTTAATCCGCCTTGGGGTGATATAAAAAGTTGTGAAAGAATAGGTTTCGAGCGTATCCGCTGTTTTAGCCATATCCGCTGCGCTCGTCCTTTCTTCCTAGATGCTTTGAATATCCCTGTACCGTCGATTGCCTTTATTACCGGATTACTAGAAAGTTATTCACAAGGAATTTCTCGACGGGTTTAATAAAATAAGTCAATTGCCACTGGTCAAAGAAGAGACAAGAGGAGAATCAAGACAAGGGGGGGATCACTAATTCCGGGAATATACCATACCCTTCTTCGACTATTCGACCTGCTCCTCGAAGCAAGGTATTTTAATTACTTACTTGTTAGAGTAAGGGAGTTTCACTTACTCGACTGAAAGGAGAGGGTCGACCCCTCGGATTTTTTAGTTCTTGGCCTCTATTCACACTTACACATCATACGCTTGTGTGGATAGCTGCTGAGAGGGTCTATGGCACGACGAAGCTTTGCGACTATGCGCGACGGTGATCGCCGACGAGAAAGTGTCGGCCGCTTACCATAATAAATAGTTTCAGTGTACTATAACTATATCTAAAGAAAAGTCTATAATTTATAAAATATTATTATTATAAGTCATGTTTTGGAGTTTGCCAAAAGATTCCGAAAATTTAATGGGATTTCTCTCTAGTGTCTGCTAAGATGCTCCGGTCTTTGGATGACGCTATTATGTGGAAAAGACCCCGATTTTCTGAGATGTAACTGGTACTATGTCTCTGTCTTTGACCTATCGATTGAGGGGTGCTTCTTATCGTATCCGTGGTGCGACCTATCGCCCTAAATCTGGAGCGTCACTATCTTTGTATGCTTTCGCCGGCAGGCGTATTCCCGTTACCATTGAAACTGTGGTTAGCATTTCGGAGTGTTAACGCGCACGGGCCCTCATTCTTTTTAGGGCTAAGTAGCGCCTTCGCTTTGTTTGTAATGAAAAGGAAAGAGAAGGTCTTCGGACATTTTATGCGGGCGGGCTTTCTTGATCGCCTCATTCTTCAACCATGGGTTAAGATGTGGCTAAAGTATCTCCGATGGTACGCTGAGGTTAGCGTAAATTACGATGTGTCGCTCGAGGTCTCTCGAGCCTCCTGTTGTACCAATGTCTATATTCCGCTCTAGGAATAAGGTAATGATCTTCTGGTATGGAGTTTTTTTTTGTTGTTACAACAGGCTGAGAGCAGTGTCCGTTCCCTTGTGTTTGAGGGAGTTGGTGCGGCATTCGAAGTTCGAGTGGCTTTGGTACCGGACAGAGGAAAGAGACAGAATAATAACATTGAAATAGCTTACTTTATAGGGGCTTGGAGGTTTGTTTTTCCTATTCTTATTCCTCAGTTTAAGTTAAGCTAGCGATGGGAATAAGAAAGACTAGGTAGCTCGCTTTCTTGGGATTGCTCGCTGGCTGACTATGACGATTGCCCTCACTCGAAAGCCGCTTCAAAAAATTCCAATAAGATCGTTTTCCCCCGCGTAGTCCGATTTACTTACTTTTTAAGAAAGCATAGAGGCGAGCTTTAAGACGTTCTTTGATCCTTGTTGTACTTTCGGGAGGACTAAGAGTAGCTGTAGGAATAATAAAAGGAGAGCTCTAGAGAATAGAAAGCGTCTTGTCAGAGCATATGTAGCTTCTGATATAGGAGTTGGAGCAGGAACACGAGTAGGGGCTCACTTTCAGTGCCTTCGCTTGTTAGCTAGTCTTTCCTTCCAAGCCACCAAGCCTTATCTTCGTCTCCCTTCGATCGTTTTCTTTTTTATTCATTTGTCACATATAGGTATAGGCGAATAAAAGATAACGATTTTCGAAGCTGTGCTAATAGTGGTCAAGAATAAGGTAAGAAGAGGTTTAATCAAAAATACGGGGCCAATGGGGAGAATGATTTTGATTGACTTTAGTCACTATACGAACACAATGTGAATTGCCTCATCGATGGTCAAGCTTTTTACTCGCGGAAAGCAAGCAGCAACTAAGGTAGTCAACTTTCTTAGTGCTTGCGCTAAGTAAGAGAGCAAAGAAAGTTCTTTCGTCCGATTTCTCGCCCAAGGAAGTCGTAGGTAGCAGGCTTGAGGGAGTCGTAGGAGAGAGCAAAGCCTGGTAAACGGATGCTACTCCTCTTCTCCTTCGGAGCCCTACTTCCATAATTGGATTGCTCCGTCATGACTTATCAAAAGTATGGAATTCTGGTTGGTTCTTCAGGAACCTAATACGAAAGTATTGAGTCTGAATCCCTGTGGATGAGGTGGAGCAGATCGAGAAAGCGTTAGGCGTCCTGTCGTTTTAGGGAGGTATTTAGGCGTTGTCCTGTTCATAGCTTCTGCTCTCCATAGCGCTTCACACCAAGCTAGCTTTCTTTCAGAACCTTAGTGCGCTTTACACCGAGCCCTCAAACAAAGCAATGGCTCGAAACCGGGCAACTGGCCAAATAACCACAGCGTCCTGCGCATCCTCACACACGAACAAAATTGCTAAAGCCAAAGGTCCGAAAGGTGTGTTCGTCGTAGGACATTTTCCTTGAAGTCTATAATGGGGCGCTTGCAGCTTCCCCGCCGGGGGCTTCCCTCTCAATTGAATGGAGACAAACCACCTTCGGATTAGCCCCTTGCTGATACACCTGCTTCTCCTTTTTTTTCTTCCATAACCTGAGCTTGGAGAAGGAATCTTTTATGATGGTGCTGCACCACCTCTCTTTTCTACGATTAGACGCATTCTCTTGACTTTCATTCATTTTAAAGTTTTAATTCATCCTTCGCAAAATAGCGACCTCTAGATCGGAAAACAATCTTTCTAGTTCAAACCTAAAAAACTCTGTAGGTCTCATGCCGCTTTACCAACTCTTCTTTTTCGGGGCGCTGGAAATCGAACCCAACTAGACCTTTTCCCCCTTAAGAATATCCTAACCAACTGAGCTAATAGGGGTGTAAAAGATACAATTACCTACGAAATTGCGTAAAATGAAATAGAAATTGCGTATGAAAGACGCCCAAAAAGTCCCATGCTTTCCGTTGGTCCAGGTTTTGGTACAGACTCCCCTCCTGCGCCCGCGAGGGATTTAATTCCTGACTTCAACGCGAGTCCCCGCCCTCGAGGCTCTCATAATAGAGATAGAGGAAACCCAACGAGAGCTAAAGGGGGCCCAGGAAGAATGGAAGTCCTGGGAGGGCGAGCGGAGGGAGAAGGAAGCGCGTCTCTATCATCAGCGGCTGAGAAGCGCAGAGGTATACCGCGAATACCAAGCTCTGTTAACCAGGCGGGATCTCTGGGAGGCAGAGTTAACGCGAACTGCTGGGTAACAGGTCGAGCAAGAAAGTCACGGGGTATAGATATTGACGAATAAAGAAGTCCCGGGAGGGCTCGAAACTCGGTCAATTGAGTCGTCTGAGTTCCTGTCAGGAGAGGGAAGGGAGCTCGACCGGAGAAGATTCGTTTTGGTAGCAGTAACTGTGGTGAATCTCCTGGCAATTCCACCTTTACAGTAAGAGTATAAGCATAGACAACCCTGGGGCGAGCTCCGGAGAGTCAATCAATAAGTTTTGTTGGAATGAGGTCAGAAGTCCTTTCACAGCCTTTTTCACCATGGGTCTTACCCGGGTTAAATGCCTTTCATTCGGTTTCGTCAGGGTCGATAGTTGTGACGGGATATTCTATCAGCTTACTTATCTTCTTTTCGATTTTGGACTACTTCCTCTCCCGCTTGTTTTATAGTAGGGTTACCCTCTACCTCTCTTTTTAGAGTCGAGCTCCCCTCTGACTAGGTTACTTTCGGCAATGGGGATCTAGAGGAGGAAGTGTACATGGACCGGCTTCTCGCAGAAGAGCAGCGAGCATTTAGTGGAAAGTCGAAGACTCTAAAAAGCTTCCCTCAAATTCTATGAGGTGAGAATGACTCTTGAGTTTAAGGAAAACTGTATATATCAGTATATATACGGAGAAAGTTTATCTTTCTAGTCCTATATGTTGACGACATACTGCTTCAGGGCGATACGAAGACATTCCGGAACTTTGAGATGGGTGAGCTTCATATGTCATTGGCATTGAGATTCACAAAGACATTTCCAGAGGTATCCTCAGACTCTCTCAGAAGGCAGGCCAAAAGTAAAGTATTAGAGAGGTATACAGCAACCCGCACCTGTACAGAAGGGAGACAGGCTCTGTCTTTCGCAGTGCCCGAGGAAAAAGAAGAGGAAGGGTATTCCATATACTTCTGCTGTTGGAAGCTTGATGTACGCCCAGACGTGTACACGGCCGGACATTGTCTATGCTGTGGGTTTACTAGGTAGATACCAAAGTCACCCAGGCATGGAGCATTGGAAAGCTGCCTTCAAAGTAATGAGGTATCTTCAGGGGTCAGAGACTAAATGATCACATAAAGGCGATCCGATATACTGGGGATCGTCAGATATTCGGACTCCGATTACGCTGGTTACCCAGACACCAGGAAATCGACATCAGGATACGTCTTCCTGCTTGCCGGCAGCGCCATTTCGTGGAAGAGTGAGAAAGAGTCACAGCCTCTTCCTCTACACACGCTGAGTATATTGCTACGAGGCCACATGCCAGGCCAGGCTGAGGAAATTCATCACAGGACTTCAGGTGATGGGTACTATCTCTAGACCGCTGAAGATCTACTGTGATAACTCAGCAACCCTTGCCTTCTCCAAGAAGAAAAAGTCGTCTAGCAGGTTGAAAAAACCACGACGTAAAGTACTCTTTTAGAAGGAAATTGTGGAAGATTATCTAGTGTCGATAGATCACATTAGCACCAGCATGATGATAGCAGACCCTGGGCGGGCACCTGGTCCACTGCCTGGAGACATTTCTACGGCTATTCTCTGGTCTTTTCTTTCTAAGTTTTTCAAAAATTGGAGAAAGACTTTGAATCCCTTCGTCCACAAGCTAGTTAAATACACGTGCAACCGATCCATCTGCACGACCGCGCTCATCTACCGCTGTCAGTCTTTACCTATAGGTATGAGAGTAAAGCTCCCAAGCAAAAAGTTATCTAACGCAATAAATAAGATGGAAAACTCACCTACCCTGACATTTAATGGAAAATGAAGAAGTCCGAATGGCCACTCACTCAAGAGTCAGTCTTCGGTTCATATTTTGTCGACCAATCCTTCCTATGAATGCGTAATTGCCTTTTACTTAATATACATATACTTTAATTCTTTTTTCGTTAACCTCTAGTCAAGAACAGAACATAGTAGGACGTCCTCCGGTTGTTTCATAGAGACAATAAGAAGACGGTAAGGATTAGATCAAAACAGAATGGGAAAGAAATAGGGGCTAGGTAGTGATTTACCTTTCTTCTATATTTTTATACTTTTATTTAACTTAATGAAATTCTTTAAGTTAATGAAGAGCCAGAATTTATTTTTTTTTTTTCTACATATTAGTAACATTTCTTTGATACTTAACAAGAGGATCTTCACATATTTTGCTTGTGCTTAATCTTTTCTGATTATACTAGAAATCTTATTAGACCCTCTTATAAGTTATAATTATAATTGGATTTCTTGAATTGTTTCATCAGGTCAGAATTACTTTTTGACTCTGCGCCAGTGATTCCACTATTATTTATTAGTGAACAATAATTCAACAATTCCTTCGGGGACATAATTCACATGGATATAGTAAATCTCGCTTGGGCTGCTTTAATGGGAGTCTTTACATTTTCCCTTTCACTCGGGAAGAAGTGGACTCTAGAAGTACTACTAATTTAATTGAGGAATTAAACTCTATCCATTATTTATTTTAACTATATTAGCATGGCTTAGAATCCACTCTACTTACCAATAGGAATATTCGGATGGGACCGAGGAATTCGGAGTTCTCTCCTTTAGGGAGGATTGACAAAGTACACCTTACGGAACGGAGCTATTTGATCAAGTGCCGAGCTGCTTTCGCTCCCGATCGTAAATGTTTCTGCCGTGGCATCTACGAAACGACAAAGGAACGAGCATTTTCGGGGACTAGCCGGAGATTTCGTACCAAAAGAAATGTAGTAATAAATAAAAAAAAAAAATACAATGCAGACAAATGCCATTGTACTCTATGGAGATGCTACTCCAAGTGAGTTGAATTTTATGATAGATAATACTTTTTCTTTTTCGTCTTTATCAAGTACCTCTTCGACGATGTCGGACGCGCAAAGCGCTTCACAAAATCTTAGTGCAACGATTTCTCAGGTATTTTGTCGTATGTTAAACGAGGTGGGGGCGGACTTGCCGTCAAACTGGTCTCCAGAAGAATTTTGCCGACTGGTGATAGGCGACGACCAAATGCTAACCCCATCTTATCTATCGGATGTATATTCGAACCTCTTAGAATGTGGCTTTCATAGTTGCTACTGGGAGCTCGCATTCGAATATATCCCGTTACTATATGGTTTAGTATAAAGTCCCCCGCTTCTCTTCTTTCTTTTTTTTAGTGAGGGCTTTCCGGACCTTCCCAACTACCTCTCCCGATGGTCATAAAAAAGCCCAAGTAAGCAAGTTATTTCAGAACCTAAGGGCCCCTCTCTGATAAGGAAGGAAACGACATAATCTCAATTTTACGACACGATGGCTGTTCTCCACTAACCACAAGGATATAGGGACTCTATATTTCATCTTCGGTGCTATTGCTGGAGTGATGGGTACATGCTTCTCAGTACTGATTCGTATGGAATTAGCACGACCCGGCGATCAAATTCTTGGTGGGAATCATCAACTTTATAATGTTTTAATAACGGCTCACGCTTTTTTAATGATCTTTTTTATGGTTATGCCGGCGATGATAGGTGGATCTGGTAATTGGTCTGTTCCGATTCTGATAGGTGCACCTGACATGGCATTTCCACGATTAAATAATATTTCATTCTGGTTGTTGCCACCAAGTCTCTTGCTCCTATTAAGCTCAGCCTTAGTAGAAGTGGGTAGCGGGACTGGGTGGACGGTCTATCCGCCCTTAAGTGGTATTACCAGCCATTCTGGAGGAGCTGTTGATTTAGCAATTTCTAGTCTTCATCTATCTGGTATTTCATCCATTTTAGGTTCTATCAATTTTATAACAACTATCTCCAACATGCGTGGACCTGGAATGACTATGCATAGATCACCCCTATTTGTGTGGTCCGTTCCAGTGACAGCATTCCTACTTTTATTATCACTTCCGGTACTGGCAGGGGCAATTACCATGTTATTAACCGATCGAAACTTTAATACAACCTTTTCTGATCCCGCTGGGGGGGGAGACCCCATATTATACCAGCATCTCTTTCGGTTTTTCGGTCATCCAGAGGTGTATATTCCCATTCTGCCTGGATCCGGTATCATAAGTCATATCGTTTCGACTTTTTCGGGAAAACCGGTCTTCGGGTATCTAGGCATGGTTTATGCCATGATCAGTATAGGTGTTCTTGGATTTCTTGTTTGGGCTCATCATATGTTTACTGTGGGCTTAGACGTTGATACCCGTGCCTACTTTACCGCAGCTACCATGATCATAGCTGTCCCCACTGGAATCAAAATCTTTAGTTGGATCGCTACCATGTGGGGGGGTTCGATACAATACAAAACACCCATGTTATTTGCTGTAGGGTTCATCTTTTTGTTCACCATAGGAGGACTCACTGGAATAGTCCTGGCAAATTCTGGGCTAGACATTGCTCTACATGATACTTATTATGTGGTTGCACATTTCCATTATGTACTTTCTATGGGAGCCGTTTTTGCTTTATTTGCAGGATTTCACTATTGGGTGGGAAAAATCTTTGGTCGGACATACCCTGAAACTTTAGGTCAAATCCATTTTTGGATCACTTTTTTCGGGGTTAATCTGACCTTCTTTCCCATGCATTTCTTAGGGCTTTCGGGTATGCCACGTCGCATTCCAGATTATCCAGATGCTTACGCTGGATGGAATGCCCTTAGCAGTTTTGGCTCTTATATATCCGTAGTTGGGATTCGTCGTTTCTTCGTGGTCGTAACAATCACTTCAAGCAGTGGAAATAACAAAAGATGTGCTCCAAGTCCTTGGGCTGTTGAACAGAATTCAACCACACTGGAATGGATGGTACAAAGTCCTCCAGCTTTTCATACTTTTGGAGAACTTCCTGCTATCAAGGAGACGAAAAGCTATGTGAAGTAAAAGAAGAAAAGGTCGCCGACTGCTACTAAGAACCTAACAGAACTTTTTTGAAAGTCCGGATCGACTTCATGTTCCTAAGTCAGAGAACCATTGTACTCTTATAGATCATAAGGATGCAATGCCATGGTCGGTTGAGGCTGCGCGGGATAATTAGTCAAACAAAATAAAAATACGAAGTTCTCTTCTCCTTTGGTTCTCTTCTTTCTTTTTACTTGGTTGACAGGGTCAGGGCCGTCCTAGTAATTTGGCATCAGAGCGGGTCACTAGATATACTTAGTGAGATCCGTGGGTAGTGCTAGGACGTATCGTGCTTCGGGGTCATCCACCGTTTCTTGATGAAGAACTATGCAAGCGAAGAAGAAAGCCTCCCTCTCCCTAACGGTCTTTTAAGTAAACTCCCTAACGGTCAAGCAAGCGAACTTCGCAGAGCCTCTAAACTTCAACAGCTCTCGACACGGTTTGAGAATATTAAGATGTCTGAAGATGATAAATTCGCAGATTTCTATGCTAGGTTGAGTGTCATTGTAAATGGTTGTTGCAACCGAATTGTCAAGAAGATTTTTAGGTCTCTTCTCATGATGTATTACTCTAAGAAGATTGCTATTGAAGAATCCAAGAATTTGAACACGTACAAGCTTGCAGAGTTGATTGGTTCCATCACGACGTACGAGATGGGGGGAAATCCAGCGCACTTAAGGTTACGAAGTAAAGAGGATGAATACACGTCTGAGAGCTTGTCTACTAAAGAGCAGCTTGCTCTTCTCACCAAGCGGTTCTTAATTCTAAGAAGTTAAAAAAAAAAGTAAGCAAAAGACCAACTCCCTCCTCTCCCTATGGTCGAGCTACCGCCGTTGCTTCGCCAACTCCCTCCTCTCCCTATGGTCGAGCTACCGCCGCCTTTGGCGCCTCTCGATTTACGTCTGACAAATCCTCTAGGTTATCCAGAGTGAATGAAAAGAGGAACCCAAGCTAGGTGCTATGAGTGTCAAGGGTTCGGTCACATTGCTTCAGAATGTGCAGAAGAAACGGAAGAATGAAAGAGGCAATGAATGCCACTTGGAGTGAGAACTCTGGAGATGACTCTGCATCTGAAAGCGATGAGGAGGAAAGGATTGAAGATCAAGACTCAGATGAGTCGGACTGTGAAGAACATAATCTGGAGGGGCCGAAGGCGTGAGTGTTGCATGATTTGTATGAGAAAGTCTGACTTGAGAGAACAAGTAACCTTTCTTAAAGGCGCCAAAGACGGGAGATTAAGACTACTCAATTTGAGACAAGTGAGAAGCTTCGTTCATCCTTACTGGAAAAATGGAATTTTCTCACTTGATGAACAGAAAAATCTTGTCTAGAAAGAAGAACGTGAAACTGCGTTCTGCAAATCAAGGGCACCGAAGGCTCTGAAAGAAAGCCTCATCTCGCACGAAGATTCCTAAAGTCAAACAAGTTTGGAGGGTAAGTCATATGTGCTTGTTTACCTTCTCAACTGTTCCAACAGAGGGGTTGCTCTTACTGCGCTCTCTCCATGCAAGTCGGACACTTGGTACTTTGATAGTGGTTGCTCGAGGCACATGACAGGCGACAGAAGCAGGTTCACTACATTTTCGGAAAGCTAAAATTAATTGAATTTGAGCATAGCGAAGTGGGAGACCGTAGGGAGAGGCACTGTTTCAACTCCCGGAATTCCTTGCTTAAAGAATGTCCCGCTTGTTGAAGACCTGAAGACAAATCTCCGGTCAGCTTTGTGATGAAGTAGGAGATGTTTGGTTTAACAAAGAAAGATGTAGAGTCAATGATTCTAATGAAAAGGAAGTGCTGACTGGTTTAAGATCAAAGGACAATTGCTATTGCGCAAATGCAAGAGAAGCCACTGATGACAAGGTCTGTCATAAAGCTAGTAATGATGTCTTGGAGTTGTGGCACAAGCGTTTAGGTCACATGAATTTTCGTGATCTTCTTAAGCCCCATGAGAGGATTGCCTAAGTTGGGGGGCAAGCAAGAAGGCGCATGTGAAGGATGTAAATCGGGAAAGCAGACCAGAAGTCCTCATAAACCTATCAAGTGCATTTCCACCATCTGTCATCCCTTGGAGCTGTTGCACATGGATCTGGTAGGTCCAATGCAAACAGAAAGCATTGGTGGCAAGAAGTCTATATTGGACTTGGTAGATGATTTCCCGTGGGTATCCTTCTTGCACGATAAGTCAGAAGCTTTCAAAAGCAAATGTGCAATAGAATACAAACTGAGAAGAATGCATCCGGTGCTTGCATCATTCGACTCAGAACTGATCATAGTGAGAATGCATCTTTTGCTGAGTACTGTAATGAAAAAGGAATCAAGCATGAATTCTCTATTGCCGCTCAACAAAACGGGGAAAAAGGGGGTATTTCTCGAAATAGCCGCTAGTAAATGCAAAAATAGCGCAACACTTTTGGGCTGAGGCAATTTGCATGTTATACTGCTAATAGAGTGTACCTTAGATCAGGAACAAAAACAACTCCCTACGGGCGAGGCCTAACATTGAACACACGAAGGCTATATCCTCAGAGAAAACCTAGCCAAAGCCAACTCCTCGCAGTGACCCTGATTCTTAGGTTATTCTCTGACCAGTAAGGCATATAGAGTTTACAACAAAAGGAGCAAAGCAACTTGACCAACGGGAAAGTACTAGGGCAGCCATGGAATCTGCAAATGTGAATGTAGATTACTCTAGCATACGCCAGGATAAGTCTGAGGATGATGAGGCATTGGAGCCAGCAGGAGTTAGTAGGTGATCCAACACCTGAGATAAAAGACGCAGCAGATTCATATACTGACCTTAGTGATATAGATCTATACCTAGGTACAGAACGAGACCCGTTAGTGAGGTCCATATCGGTAATAGAAAGACCCGCCACCAAAAGCATTCGGAGCAGAAGTAGACCCTTCCCCCGCCATAATAGCACCACCTAGCTTCGCTGCATCGGGATAGTAGTAGCACATATCTTTATTTAGTGATCGTTATAGGGATAATAAAACCAATGATAGAGTTGACCTAGCCTAGCGACATCCATCCCTTGTCTCCGACCGGGAGATAGAGACTACTTCATGCGCAACTTCAACATCTCCTGCCAAGGGGTAGGCCTTTTTTTTCAATACCCCCTTTCGGAAAACGCATTGGCTTTCACTCAAGTTCGAGGATCCATTAAAGCAAAACAAAAAATGCACGTTACAGACGAAAGGTGGATGCTCATTGTCGAATAAAGAGAGTGCAAGCTATGCAAAAACGGAGGAGATGCTCATGCCTTACCTTAAGTTTCTCATCAAGTGGAAGGGAAGGCTAAAATGTTTTTCTTCCTTCTCAGAGGGCGATTCAGCAGCTTCAGTGACCCCCATGGTTATTGTATTGCAGGTTCTAATCCTGAGATGGATTCTTGTGTGTGGAGGGATAGCTTCGCTTCTGGGTTCCCGGGATGGCTCCATCTCGGTTGTGGATCTAATCAGCTCTATCAGACCGCCTGCCTCCACAGTGAAGCTTCCGGCCACTGCTTCCACAGCAGGACAGGAGTAGAAGTGAGTGCTTCAGGTTCAGAAAGAAAGCTTCGACGCTCTCAACCTGGTTTGGATCGTTTGACTATGGCTCCGCGTTCTTTACAATCATAAGCTCGATCACGAGGGTCCAAATCTATCTCGCCTTATTAAAACGGCCAGACTCCAGTCGTCGGTTTACTGGAAGACTTGCTGAAGAGCTTAGTGCAAGGGAGACCGAGCAAGTGGGAATAAGTTCTTCCAACTGCGGAGTTTGCCTATATTTGCCTATAAAAACGATGTGAATCGGCCTATGTTAAGTAAGGGGGAAATAACCATTCGAAGTGGTGTATGGTAAGCTTTCTATGTGGATAGGACGGATCAAATCTTCATCCCATCTTTTAAAGGAAATATATAAGAAAAAAAAGGTCGGATGGCCGAAGATCAAAACCTAAATGTGCCAGGGTGGACGATGAAGGAATTTGAGGGCTGATGTAGCTAACAGCCGCCTTCATAGTCGATTCATTAGGGTCGTCACCTTCTACCCGGAAGTATCCACCCTTTTCTTTGTCTGTTAAGCCTCACAGCTATGGGACTTCCTAAAGAAAACTGCAATCGTAGTTTATCAACCACTCACAAGACCACCGAGATCTTCGACTTAGCTCCCAAAGGTAATCCACCCGGCCCTTACCCAACCGGGAGCGGAAGATAACGAAAGGGAGACAAAGTCCTAACTAAATCATAACACAAGAACCTCCGTCTACATCAAAACACAAGCTACTCATTCAGTCGAGTCGATCCGATTCGTTCTTATCTATGGATAGCGCAAGAGATAACTTATGACTTCGCGGATGGAGAGGGATTCGAACCCCCGGTATTCCTATCAATACTTCGGTTTTCAAGACCGACTCTTTCAACCGCTCAGACATCCATCCTCTTCGCGCTTCGCTCGCCCTATCTATCCGCGCGCTGGTAGGGGCTTATCTATGTGATTCGCTACGCTTGCTTGCGCATATCGGCGGACTCTATTGCCTGCCGGTTAGCGAAACTTTTCCGGTAGTACGAATCGCTACGCTTCGCTTGTTTCTATATGAGAATATGCACCTTGGTTGCTGCGCTCCCTGCGGGTAATATAAAGAGAGTGAAGAACGAATGATCCTCCAAACAAAAGGAGTGATTGAAGTCCGACTCAAGCGAGTGAGTGAAAGGCGTGGCAAGAGAGCGAGTTCGCGAGTCGAACTCGCTCTCTGCCCGTCGGTTTGATCCGGAGCTCAAAGCAACCGGAGTTTCTGCCTTTACTTCGTAACCTATCTTTCCCGGTATATGCGAGACTTTTAAGATCTAGCTCTTTTCCGGGCAAATGATTCAAATGAGAGCTGTGGAACACCTGCATAACTGGATTAGCTTACTATTGATGATAGGGCCCAAGGAACAGAGGCACTAGACTTAGTAAAGTAAAGGGGGTTTATCTCTCTAAAACAGAAACAGAAGAGGAGACTCAGATCTAGGCCTTTCGGGCAGGCGATCCCAACATATGACAGACCGGGGCAGCAGCGGGATCTTGCCATTGGATTTAACGATAACTCTCGGCGCACCGGGTCTAAAATAGGCTGTTTTGGGACTTTCAAGGGCAGCAAGCAGTAGATATGTGTTTACGAGACCGAGGTCAATGCATGAAAAACAAAAATAGGCCACTTGCTGGTTCATCCAATCGCAAGACGAAAGAAGAGGTATAGTTTTCCAACCGGAAGAAGAATTGGTGCAGAGGCAGCTAAAGAGCTCTAAAGCATTGGCTTGCCCCTCGGTAGCTCTCTAGATAGCTTCTATGCCTTTCGGTTTCAAACTAAACGGAGGAGGTAACTAAAATTGGAAGAGGAGTGGAAGTAGCTCAACCAGCGCTAGAAGGAATCTTTCTGCCTGATAGAGGCAGAAGCCGGGAAAATTGATAAATGTCTTTGTTGGGGTGCGGTCCTTCTACTCCATTGAGAAGTACGAAGGCATGCTATCCGGGCAGGCCTAACCAATACCCTCGGAATCCGTTTTGTGCTAGTTAAAAAGGGTCCCTGCTTGACTTTCAGCTCAAATGGTCAGGCTGGGCCCCAGTGCGAGAAGGTCTTAGACTTTCCCGTCCTCCATTACAGATTTACTAGAAGTAGAGATTGATCCGCGCCTAGGAGCCTTTCTGCTGGAGCCCCTATAAGGACAGGACCTATCGCGGATCCACTAAAGCTAAATCAAGAATCCGCTTTTTTATTATATCTAGAGCTGAACCCACGTCCTACTTCTATAGAGTAAGCGACGGGCAGATGGACTAAAGGCTATAAGTCTCTAAGCTACGACAAAAGGAAAAGTAGTGTCCCCGGACCACGCACCAAAGGGATTATCCATTTGCACGAGGTATAGCTCAATCAATAAGTTGAAGTTCTGTCTTTCCATTGCTTCGGAATGCGGTAGCCTGGACTTCAAAATAAAAAGGACTATGCATTCAACAAAGTAAAATTTTAGGTCGGCTTCGAACAGAGATCAGTCAGTAAACAACCTAGCCTTATAATTTCAATATTGAGAAAGGATTGCAGTCCAAGATTCCGGTCAGCTAATCAAAGAAAGAAGCTTTCGGGCTACAATCTCGCAAATCTCAATGTCAAGAAAGAGGGAAGGCCTGTCTTCTGTTCCATGCTCTTTCGAGAGTTCGTAGATTTGCCCATTCTACCATTGGAAGGCCTGCGATTAGAACTAGTAATGGGGGGAGTGGAGTACATGTGCTACGTGAAACTAGAGATTTCCTTCTTTTTTATTAAATAGTAAAGACTTTCCTTCATAAAGACTAGATTCAATGTGGTCGTAGATCTGGGTTTTTATTCCGGAATGGTCGTAGATCAGTGGATCAGTCAATGAAGCATTTCCAGTCAAAGAGGGGAATAGATCTCAATCGAGAGGGTGAGCTGCGGGCTCATGCCACACATTCACCTTGGCCAAATGAAGAAAAGACGGGTTCTAGGGGTCCTTCTCAGGCATGTGATTCAGGCTCGTCAGGTGGTGGGACATGAAAAAGTATAGAGCAGGGAGCCCAGGAGGAGGAGCCGCAAGAGAGACAAAGGCTTTCCAGTCCTTTCCTTTGACAGCGACTTAGAATGCCCTTCGGCGATCTTAAGGACTCACAAAGAAAGCCCCTCGGGCACCCCCTTATTACTTATATATAAGACAAAGCGTAGTGTAGTTTACTTGCTTACTTGTTAGAGTAAAGGCACCGAAGGTGTCGACCCTTAGCGTTTCACACTAAGCTCCTCGAGCCTTCCTCTAGTTCAAGAGTTCTAGTACTTGCGTTTCGTTCCAGTTCGATGATTCTTCTTCGCTTTTAAGGCTTGTTCAATCAATCTCATGGGTTCCCATGGCTCGTCCTATAGAAAGGGGGATACCCGGCAAGTAAAGGGAGCTTGCTTACTTAGTGCTTGCGCTAAGGTTCTGAAAGAACGTTAAAAGCATTATATAGATATTTAATAGATCTTATCAGTCTTCTTGTGTAATAGTAACTCTCCCCCATCAATCGGTACTAGTTATTCTCATTTTTATTCCTTGACTTGATTTGTCCGATGAGAAATGCGAAACAAAAGAAGGATCCTCCTGCTGGGAATTATATCCTACTCTTTGCCCGGAGAGATGAATTGATCGATTCAGCGGATCCTAGGTCGGGACTGACGGGGCTCGAACCCGCAGCTTCCGCCTTGACAGGGCGGTGCTCTGACCGATTGAACTACAATCCCAGGGTGTACAGCCTAAATTTTTTTTTTATTTTTCTTTTTTCTCACATTCGAACCATTTTGTTTCGCCGTGTTGTAACAGAGACACGAATGATATACTATATTATAAATTATTATCATAAAAAAAATATATAAGAATTTATTTATAAATGAAAATGCAGTAAACTCATAGTGGGCTAATTCATGAATTGAATCAAATGGACCCTTTTAACTAAGCGGTAGAGTCACGCTCTTTAAACGCCCTAAGAAATAGGCGTAAGTCATCGGTTCCAATCAGATCCGAAAAATGAGAAATCAATCAAAAGTAAGTGCAGTGGTGAATCATGACTATATAAGCTATTCTGATATTAAGATTCGATATAGATGAAATCGTGGAAGCGGACCTTTGATTTCCTTGGACCACGTAAGAATTCGCCGTCCGATTGAATCTTCTTGTTCCTGGATGCTCCATAGAAATCCATCGCTATTCCTTTCTTCCACCGAGAAAGGTTCAGTCCGAATCACAAGAGAAATTTATCTATCTTTTTTTTTTTTATTTTCGTTATGGTAATGCAATGCAAAAGGGGTCTCGGAAACCGGGTTGTTTCTGATGATGAAAAGCGCTTTTTTTATGTTATGTGAAATTGATGAAAACCCGATATTTAAAGGTCGGTAATGTTAGAAGACGACTGTCGGTATCAGATGGTAAGATACCTATGGTAGGTATCTCTTTGAAAGCTCAGACGGAGAGAATTAAAGGACTCTTCGGGGGCTACTTAAGGCACTTTAGTGCAAACCAGAAGGACTGGAGCTGTTGGATGTTGCTCAGTGCTGCTATAACTTAACAACCAAAAAGCTCTGCGTCGAACTTCAGCCCCTTCGAGTTGGCCACGGAGCAACAGCCTCTGACGCCCCACACCATTGCGGCAGGAGGGGGCTTGCCCATCAGCCTACTTTGCCAAGAGGTGGCAGGAGCGCAACGACTTAGCCCAACCTACTTAAACAACCTAATGGCTTGGCCCGGTCTGAAGGAAGAAGAAAGTAGACCTTGTAGAGTAGAGAAGCGGATAGGAGGGGTAGCCTATAGACTCAAGCGATCAGCTCGGTGAAAACTCACCCCGTATTCCATGTGATGTGAGTCAGTTGACTTCGATTAGACCAGATCGCCCCAGAGAGGACCCACGAGGGCACCACCGGATGTTTTATATAAACTTACTAAAGAAGAAGTTGAGTATATCATAGCTGACCGCACCATGGGCTAGCCCATACACCCACTGCACGAGCGGAATACTACTTAGTCAAGTAGAAGGGCCAACCTGAGAGCGAGGCGGAACGGGCTGAAACTTACGATTACGATTCGAAGACCAAGTCAGAGACTACTGGACGTCTCGCAGAGCGACTCTCAACGAGGACGTTGAGACTTTTCGAAAAAAAAAACCTTTTTTGGCTTAATCCGTCTTTACTAAAGATCAAGGAGTACACTTGTACTCCGGCTAATAAGGGAAAGGTTTTTTTTAATCACTCTGCCAACCTTAGCGCAAGCGCTAAGTAAGCAAGCTACCTTATGTAATAAAACCCGAGGAAAATAACGTCAAGTAGAAACGAACAAGGTCTTACGGCACGATCACTATATCTTTTTTTTTTATCTCTCCTCCCTTTCTATAGAGGATGATACGTGGCGTGGTATACCTGATCATTTGGTCAACAAGACTTACGTAAGTCGACATAGCTCCATGTATATGTTCTTTGGCCGTACGTAAAAAGAATGAAATGAAATAATGGTGAGCCTAGTAGGGCGACGAACACGGCTCCAGGGTTTCTATACAAAGCCCTTCTCTTCTTCACTCAAAGAGGCAATGCACTCTTTGAATGGTACTTGTTGATTTATAAAGAATGAATCTTTTGGTTAGAAGTTATACGGACTTTATAAAAGGAAATGCCACGCTCCGCGTGTCACGAGATATGGGGCGTTCTAATTGAAGGGTCATACTTCTCGTCTCGGCCCTATTATGGTAAGGCCAATGCACCAGCCAGCCGGTGTGGTGGCGAACACGCTGTACTGTAAGCTAAGCTGTTCGCCTTGTAGACGGAGGAGATATAGAAAGTGTGCCGTGCGTGATTCATAAGATTATATAGTAAGACCTGTATATTATTTCACTTAGCCTGCCTCTCCCATGACTTTCTGGACCCCTCGAAAGTATCTCCGCATTTTGGGAGCAGAGCATGCAAAATCGAGCAATGGATCTTAGAAAAATTCCATTTTGAACGGCACGACTCTTTCTATTTTTGCGCTGGCATTTGAGTTGTCTCCCCTCCTCTTTCAATCGACACACTCCACGTAGATAGCTCCCGTGGCCCCGGCTTCTGCCTCTATCAGGCAGCGACAGCCCCTACCTTCCCCTACCACGCTTCCCCAAGAACCAAGGGAGGCGGCAGGCCTGTAAAAAAGAATTGGGATACTTCCCCCCAAAAAGAGAGAGAGGGCTGCCCGTTGGCTTTTCGAGACAAATCATAGGAATGGTGCTAATTCCCATGTTCCTTTTAGTCTCGTTTGGTTTCGAGGGCCTCCCCGTCCCTTACTCGTTTTTTGAAAGTCGTCATCCTGGATTTTTGTTTACGTATGCCGCCTCACCTTTCTACAAAAATTATTATAAAAATTCCTCGGGTCTCTACAGAATGAAAAGCCCGGGTAGAAGCACAAACAAAAGGAGAGAGGAAAAGTAGAAAGGGGGGAAGAAGTCTAGTGCTAGTTCTTACTGAAACTTCTTTATCTAACTTTCATTTTTGAGTGGTTTCTTTGTTCTATTATTTGGATTGAAAGAAAGACCCTTCGACGAATTGCGTTTTGTTTTGCCAGAGATATTTTTTTAGACCGTTGCATAAAGAATTCAAAAATAGAAAGAATCTAAATAAAGGCGCATACGCGGGAAGGGGGGCCCACTACTTCTTCATTCAGGGGGGGGGGAGACTAGCCTCATTACTTCCCACCGGGCGAGAGGTGCACCTAACCCACCTACCTACTCATCAATCATGGTGTTCAGCTGACTTGCACCAATAGACCCCTATTGTATTGGAATTAGGCGCCCCTTTTACTGTTGTCACCTAATCTCTTCAATGTTCGATTCTACTCTATGTTAGAACATTTCTGTGAATGCTATTCTGATCTAAGTGGTCTTATTCTATGTCCCGTGCTAGGAAGCATTATTCCTCTTTTCATTCCAAATTCAAGAATACGGCCGATACGATTAATTGGTCTGTGTGCCTCTCTTATTACTTTTTTGTATCCCCCTGTTCCTCGG